TTTTCCATAAAAAAGAAATCTGATTATGGGCTGTGAAGCAAAAATAAAGGGATGTGGATAAATGGAAGGATGATAGAAAGAGAGAACAAAAATATCAATGATATATGATTCCAATATGTATGGTCTATGAATCAACTCATAAAAGGCAGTGTGATAAAGCATTAATACTGATATAATCAATACTGATATAAATATATAAATGAAATATAAATAAAAAAAATAATATAAAAAAAAAGAAAAAAAAAAAAAAAATAATAAAGAATAAAGAGCCTCGGGTTAATAAAAACTGAGGAGATTGACTCGGGAACGAATTTTGCCGGAAGCTCCATTGCAGAGTTCAGGCCTAACCATTAATGGAGAAGCTATGGGAACGACGAAACCTGTGACTGCATAGGATTCTATTGAAAACGAATCCTAATAATTCATTGGGTGGGATGGCGGAACGAACCAAGAAAAAATTGATTTATTCTGAGAGGTGTCATGAATTGACTGACACTACGAATGAAAGAGTCAATATTCGCCCGCGAAATCTTTATTTATTGGATTACAATTTTTGGCGCGATTCGATAGAGGTAAAAATAAGGATTCATTATATTCTACGTTATATTCTAAAAAAAGAAGCATTTTTTATATTTTCTATATCTAATTCTATATCTAATAATATACACGTCTAGCTGTATATTTTGTATATACATCTTCCTTTGTAACAAATTAAATATGTAACAAATTAAATATCAATAAATGCCATTCATTACTTATAATTACTTATATTAATTATTATAAATATAATAATTATTATATTTATAATAATTATACATGCGTATCTGTAATATTATTGAATCGTTTCATTCGCGAGGAGCTGGATGAGAAGAAACTCTCATGTCCGGTTCTGCAATAGAGATGGAATTAAGAAACAACCATCAACTATAACCCCAAAAGAACCAGATTTCGTAAACAACATAGAGGAAGAATGAAGGGAATATCTTATCGAGGCAATCATATTTGTTTCGGCGGATACGCTCTTCAGGCGCTTGAACCCGCTTGGATCACAGCTAGACAGATAGAAGCGGGGCGGAGAGCAATGACACGATATGCGCGTCGTGGTGGAAAAATATGGGTACGTATATTTCCCGACAAACCTGTTACAGTAAGACCTACGGAAACACGTATGGGTTCGGGAAAGGGATCCCCCGAATATTGGGTATCTGTTGTTAAACCGGGTCGAATACTTTATGAAATGGGCGGAGTATCAGAAACTATAGCCAGAGCAGCTATTGAAATAGCTGCGTGCAAAATGCCTATACGAACTCAATTTGTTATTTCACGATAGGGATGTAGAACTAAACAAAAGGGATATTGAGGATGAAAAAACAACCGCAGGTTTATTCTGGACGGACAATATTTCTTTTTTTCCTTCATCCTTTGCATTGAAATAACAGATTCAAATAAAAAATATATGATTCAACCTCAGACCCTTTTGAATGTAGCGGATAACAGCGGAGCTCGAGAATTGATGTGTATTCGAATCATAGGAGCTGGTAATCACCGATATGCTCATATTGGTGACGTTATTGTTGCTGTAATCAAAGAAGCAGTGCCAAATATGCCTCTAGAAAGATCAGAAATCATTAGAGCTGTAATTGTACGTACATGTAAAGAACTCAAACGTGACAACGGTATGATAATACGATATGATGACAATGCAGCGGTCGTCATTGATCAAGAAGGAAATCCAAAAGGAACTCGAGTTTTTGGTGCGATCGCTCGGGAATTGAGACAGTTGAATTTTACTAAAATAGTTTCATTAGCTCCCGAGGTATTATAAATACTAGTAGATGACACTATGATATAGTAGGCTATCTGAAATAGATCAAATTAATAGATTGTGTCTCACGCATATACTTTTTAAAATTTAATAATAAAAAAAAAAAAATAAAGAAAAAAGGAAACATGTTGATTATATCAAAATTAGGAGGCACAAAAAATTATAGTTCGTTATGGGTAGGAACACTATTGCCGATATAATAACTTCTATAAGAAATGCTGACATGAATAAAAAAGGAACTGTTCGAATAACATCTACTAATACCACCGAAAACATTGTTAAAATACTTCTACGAGAAGGTTTTATTGAAAATGTTCGGAAACATCGGGAAAATAACAAATATTTCTTGGTTTCAACCCTGCGACATAGAAAGACTAGGAAAGGAATATATAGAACCGTTTTAAAGTGTATCAGCCGACCCGGTTTACGAATTTATTCCAACTATCAACGAATTCCTAAGATTTTAGGTGGAATGGGAATTGTAATTCTTTCTACTTCTCAAGGTATAATGACAGATCGAGAAGCTCGACTAGAAAGAATTGGAGGAGAAATTTTGTGTTATATATGGTGATCCTCCTCCTCTGGTATCCTAATTTTATCTCTAACTTCCCATTTGTGAAATAGAGAGGAAAAGTGAGTTATATACCTCTTCCTTCATTAGTTGATACTTCAAGG